GAGCCAATTGTATGGGGAATACTTCAGGAGGTTATGCGAGGACATCCTATATTGCTAAATAGAGCGCCTACTCTGCATAGATTAGGCATACAGGCATTCCAACCCATTTTAGTGGAAGGACGTGCTATTTGTTTACATCCATTAGTTCGTAAGGGATTCAATGCAGATTTTGATGGGGATCAAATGGCTGTTCATGTACCTTTATCGTTGGAGGCTCAAGCGGAGGCTCGTTTACTTATGTTTTCTCATATGAATCTCTTGTCTCCAGCTATAGGCGATCCCATTTCCGTACCAACTCAAGATATGCTTATGGGACTCTATGTATTAACAAGCGGGAATCGTCGAGGTATTTCCGCAAATAGGTATAATCCGTTTAATTGCAGAAATTTTCAAAATGAAAAAATTGACGCTAATGCTAATAAGGATAAGTATATAAAAGAACCCTTTTTTTGTAATTCCTATGATGCAATTGGAGCTTATCGCCAGAAAAGAATCAATTTAGCGAGCCCTTTGTGGCTTCGGTGGCAACTAGATCAAGGCCTTATTGCTTCAAGAGAAGCTCCCATCGAAGGTCACTTTGGATCTTTAGGTACCTATCATGAGATTTATGGACACTATCTAATAGTAAGAAGTATAAAAAAAAAAATTCTTTCTATATACATTCGAACCACTGTTGGTCATATTTATCTTTATCGAGAAATCGAAGAAGCTATACAAGGGTTTTCCCAAGCCTGCTCAGACGGTACCTAATCTAATCATAGGGATCGAAGCTAAGTGATTTTATGACATTGGTCTGAATTCAGATCTCTTTGGTGCAACTAGGACTCTAGTTCCTGAATTTCTACGCGAATCAAGATTGAGAAAAGGAAGTTTTCCAAGCATTAACTCAAATCTATTGCCGAGCCCTATTCATCGGAATATGGAGGTATTTATGGCCGAACGGGCCAATCTCTTCTTTCACAATAAAGTGATCGATGGAACTGCCATTAAACGAATTATTAGTCGATTCATAGATCACTTCGGAATGGCATATACATCACACATCCTGGATCAAGTAAAGACTCTGGGTTTCCAGCAAGCCACTGCTACATCTATTTCATTAGGAATTGATGATCTTTTAACAATACCTTCGAAAGGATGGCTAGTCCAAGATGCTGAACAACAAAGTTTTATTTTGGAAAAACACCATCATTATGGAAATGTACACGCGATAGAAAAATTACGCCAATCCATTGAGATATGGTATGCTACAAGTGAATATTTGCGACAAGAAATGAATCCGAATTTTAGGATGACGGAACCCTTTAATCCAGTCCATATAATGTCCTTTTCGGGAGCTAGGGGAAATGCATCTCAAGTACATCAATTAGTAGGTATGAGAGGATTAATGTCGGATCCACAAGGACAAATGATTGATTTACCCATTCAAAGCAATCTACGCGAAGGATTGTCTTTAACAGAATATATCATTTCTTGCTATGGAGCCCGAAAAGGAGTTGTGGATACTGCTGTACGAACATCAGATGCTGGATATCTTACGCGCAGACTTGTTGAAGTAGTTCAACACATTGTTGTACGTAGAACAGATTGTGGCACCACCCGAGGGATTTCTGTGAGTTCTCGAAATGGAATGATACCGGAAAGAATTTTTATTCAAACATTAATAGGTCGTGTATTAGCAGACAATATATATATGGGTCTACGATGCATTGCCACGCGAAATCAAGATATTGGGATTGGACTTGTCAATCGATTCATCACCTTTCGAACACAACCAATATCTATTCGAACTCCTTTTACTTGTAGAAGTACGTCCTGGATCTGTCGATTATGTTATGGTCGAAGTCCTACTCATGGCGACCTGGTGGAATTGGGAGAAGCTGTAGGTATTATTGCGGGTCAATCCATTGGAGAGCCGGGTACTCAACTAACATTAAGAACGTTTCATACCGGCGGAGTATTCACAGGGGGTACTGCCGAACATGTACGAGCTCCCTCTAATGGAAAAATCAAATTTAATAAGGGTTTGGTTCATCCCACGCGTACACGTCATGGGCATCCCGCTTTTCTCTGTTCTATGGACTTATATGTAACTATTGAGAGTCAAGATATTATACACAACGTGACTATTCCACCAAAAAGTTTTCTTTTAGTTCAAAATGATCAATATGTAGAATCAGAACAAGTGATTGCTGAAATTCGCTCGGGAACATACACTTTGAATTTTACGGAGAGGGTTCGAAAACATATTTATTCCGATTCAGAAGGAGAAATGCACTGGAGTACTGATGTATACCATGCATCTGAATTTACATATAGTAACGTCCATCTTTTACCAAAAACAAGCCATTTATGGATATTGTCAGGGGGTTCGTGCAGATCCAGTATAGTCCCGTTTTCGCTACACAAGGATCAAGATCAAATAAACGTTCATTCTCTTTCTGTCGAAAGAGGATATATCTCTAACCCTTCAGTAAATAATGATAAAGTTAAACACAAA